ATGCATGCTTGAGTAGGGTCAGGCAGAACCGTTGTTGCCTGATGGGAACTTCCCCCATATTGCTATCAATGTCTTCATGTCGCACGACCTCTTAACATTACACCACTGAATCCCCAATCCTTTGCTTGCTGTGCAGTGACAGTACCAATATCCACTAATCGTTGTTTCCAGATACGGTTGCCGGTTGACATCTCTTCTGATTCGTCGATACGAGAAGCAAATTGTTGTGTGGAGGAATCAATATCTCGACATAAGCCAAGAGGCAGATCTTGTGCCACTCCACCTGGTCGTATGAAACTGGCATGCATCCTGGCTCCCGAGACTCTTTCATAGAATTCCAACAATTTCTCCCGCTCCTCAGAAGCCCACAGGGACGGAGTTGATGCTCCCACATCCATAGCATGAGTAGTTGAAGCAAGTGAATGATTTGAAATTCGAGTTATTTCACGGAATGACACTCGTATATATTGAGCTCGTAATGGTACCTCGCAATTTAAAAGTCTCTCTACGGCTGAAGAATGAGCGTGTTCTTGGGCCATCGTAGAAACATAGATAGGGTCGACGACGGAACGAACAACGAAACTTTACGACAGCTTTTTTGTACACGTTCACTTGCATCACATACACAAGTGCTCTCTGAACCGTGCAATAAGGTCACCCATAACACGGCTCTCCCACTTGAGTTACCTTAGCCCCAGGCCATGCTATTCAATTATATTGGAAAAATTTCAGCGTAACAACTAGTATGGAAAGCTGGTCCGCCTTTTGTTTGAGGGAGGGAAAGCGTTTCAATAGGAGCCCTACTTCCTTCAGTCGCAAACCCAAGAAGCAAGGCCCCGCAATCCAGCAAGAAAACGCCCTATATATATAAAGGCTAACGCTATTAACACGAATTGGGGCTTTCGCCGCGCTAGCGCGCTCATCCGTTGCTTGTTTAGCACTATGAAATTGCGAGTTGCGGCACTCACTATGAAATTCAAGAGCAAGAGCAAGAACTATTGAATTGCGAGTTGAGGCCCTAAATGCCATGATTCATTAGTCGCCGTTGCTTGTTTCGTCACGACATGTTGTTGATATTGATTGAGTTGGAGGGAGTTTCGCTGACTGAATCCATATTACGTTACGCAACCAAGTCACCGTCACTGCTCAAGTAAGTGTGCGACTCCGTATGAGGACCTCCTTCCCTTCTGCCCACTCTCCGTTCACACGGTTATCAAAGCGGAGGAGGAAGGGTGGGCAGAAGGTACCACGAGCCCTCTGTCCCACACATCTATCCAGAAGCAAGTGTAGTTCACCGGTTCCACCGAATGCTCCTATCTCTCGGCAAAGATCGTGTGAGTGTGCAGTTATGCTTCGGATGCTTCGCCATAGAATAGATCGACCCAGTTCCCGTTCTTTTCCGGTGCACTCGCTTTGTATCTCCGACACACAAGGAAGGACGCGGTGGGAAGGAAGCAGCCCTAGCCTCTGTCCGGCCGATCATTCCGCTGGCATCTCGCATTCACGCCCCCGTTTGACTGCTGCTCGGGGATGTAGTTGTAGATACGTTAGTCTTAGTGGGTCGTTGGCTCCACCTGTTATCTCCTTCTACGACATGCTGTTGTCGTCGCCATATTCCATATGTCACTTAGTCATCTCTGCCTCGCTGCGGGTCAGCACCTCCGAAAGAAACGGAGGACTTCATTCAGTGACTCCGCGATCGCCCTCTGAACGATCAGAATAAGGTAAAGCTTGAAGATAAGTTTTGTACTCTATTAATTTCTCAGTCCCTCTAGTCGGGTGGGCGCCGGCCGGTCTTTCGGCCAGATCCCCCTAAAAACCGTACGTGCGGGTCTCCCCGCATGCGGCTCACGCCATTCGAGGTGGCCCAGCCCAGCATTCATTCGCAAATCCTGTAGTGAAATTGAGACTGCTCGACCTGACCTCGGAAGCAAATTCGCGTGTAGGCAGCGCTGTCTGTCGTACCGTTGACTCTATCTATTCATTGATCCCCCGCTTACTTTAAAGCTCGCTCCCTCTTTTTCCAAGAATTCATGAGCTCGGAAAAAGCCTTCCATTTCCGTCAAATGACCCGGCCTCCCCTGGCTCTTCCACCGTCCGGGCTCCCTTTCCTCCCTATGCTATGCTCCCCCGGCGCAGGCCTACCACACTTCGCGCCTGCGGCGTTTTCGCCAGACGGTCTTTGCCAGTAGTGCCATCCTCCCCGCTGGCTGTATGGGCGGGTTGTCCCTCGCTGCTGCGTTCTGTTAGGCTATGGATTAAAGGAACAAATGTAGTTGAATGGGACAGCAGGCGGGTTACACGTTCCACTGTGCCGAGATGTGAGGTGCAGGTGGTGATGATCACCCCGGGGTATGCGCTAGCGCCCTTGACGGGCACTCCAGGACCCGCCAACGCTCGTGAAAACCCGGGTCGGTCGGTCCTCCATTCATCCGACCGGAGGTGTGGATAACGAGGCCACCTTCACAACCTTCTCCCTTCTGTCCCTATTAAGTAGTAAGGTAGGGCGGTTCGCTTGAGTTGCTCAACCGCCCCGCCTTTTGCCCGGTGCTCATGACGCGCTACGGAACCTCCACCGTGCCGGGGGACCAAGCAGGGCATAGCTAGCGGCATAGGAGCCGACTCGGCGTCAGCGGCTTCGTGCCGCACTGGAGTGATCCAATATGTGGTTCCGCACGTTCCACCACTTCTCCGTTCATTTCCAATACTGATCGTGAAACACCATGAGCAGCAGGATGTTGAGGTCCGGAATTCGAAGTGAAATTTTTGATTTTTTTGTTTTTTATATTTGAATGTATCGAGGTCGTCATGGGAAAGAAAGGCAGAAATAAGAAAGAGATTATTCCCTTAGAGCTTGTCCAGTACCACCACAGAAATTCATCTCCTTCGCCCGCACGCGATAGCTCTACCTGGCGCTGGCGTGCCGCCTTGCATGCAAGCAAAGCGCTATTGGCGGCAATAAATAGCTCACTGAGCGATGATTGATGCAGTCAGTGCCCTCGATTGTTCCAGAGAGAAGGATCATGGCGCCCCAGAACCGTGACATCCAGCAGCAGCATCTCCTTGCTGCGTGCGAGAGACTGACTTCTATGCCAGCCGTTATTCCCGGCTCTGTTATGAAAGAAAGCGGCAGCTAAAGCAAATCTAAAGCTTAGTTGCTTTTTGCTTCTGATTCTTAGCCAACCAACCACTTGCAAGCAACCGGTTAGCTGTTGCGCTTTCAAAGTAGAAGAGTGGTCTCTTAGAAGTGGTAGTGTAAGAAGCGCGCTATCCTCTTTGTCTTGAAAGAAAGTGAGTAAGCGTAGCGAAGCGTATACGTTAGGTAAGTAAGCGGCGTAATAAGCCGGCCTTTTAAGAAAGAAAGTCCCGGAACTAGAAAGAAAAAAAAAGTAATCGGACGAAACGAATAGAACATATGATTTTTTGAAGTGGCTGGCGTGGCGAGAAAAAGAAGTGGTTGGTCCCATGCACCATGCCTGCCGCCTGCTCTTGTCATGCAGGCTCCCCACGCTAAATAACATGGGGGCTGTTTGCCTATAGCAAAGATGGGGAACACCTGCTCGCTGACCCCTCTCTTCCTATGGACGACCAAAAGCAGGGTGCTCCCTATTACTCATCTATAGGGCGTATAAGACTGGATTTGCGGCAGTCAAGGTCTGTATAAGCGAAAAAATGGGCGCCCTTGTACCTGTTCTAGTTCTTGCAGGGCTCCTGTTCCATCTAAGCGGGAGCAGGGTTCGACTGAAGGAAGGGCAACCGTTCAGAATGCAAGGCGTGTGTGGAAGCGAGCAGGCAGGAATGAAGGCTGCGAACGATACACTTAATTTACCACCTGGTGTAGTGGTGCTTCGACCACATAAATCAGGAATATAGAAAGCGAAAATCGATGAAAAATAGTTATATATATAGTGAAATATATGAGGAAGCCTGACGGAACTACACCTATAAAGAAGCTTGTTCTTTGAACCGTATCTTGCTGCCTTGGAACTTTATTCACGTAAGTGGAAGGAAGAATGCCACGGCAGAGGAGAAAGGACTGATCACCTGCCGATCTTTGATCCAACAAAACTATACCTGAAGAATGGGATACAGATTGACCGGCACAAAAGCCATCTCTATCAATCTACGCTCATTGATGAGACGGCGACATAGAGAAGAAAGTATACCGACCGAAGATACATACGGTAGGTGGGATCGAGGATGGAATCGAAGAGCGAATGCACTTGCGGTTAAGACAGGTCCTGCATCTCCTACCTAATGCAATTGACCGACCCGGCATCTCTTTCGCCAGAGCTGATACACTACAGGTTGAAAAAAACACTACACTTGGAGTGAACGAGCGCTGCGGTAACGAGCCGTAAGGTAAGAAAGAAGGGCATTCCTTCCGCCGTCGAGATAGATAGACGTCCAATCCTGCAGCAGCTAGTTGCTCGGTCTGTCTGATCTCACACTTCAATCAACCCCCAGCATTATCTATTTATCAAGCTTCGATCCAATCAATCGATTGATCAAGAGGCTAATCTCTTTTGTTTGGGCCGGTAGCTAAAAAGAAAGTCCCCGCTTTCTCTGGAACAAGGGAAGGGCAGCATAGCATTAGCTTCAATTGAACAAGCTCCACCTTGAAAAAGAAAGGTGGTAGGCCGAAGAACCGTTGAACGCTTCAACTTGGCCACTGAAGAAGGCGAAGGCTGGGCCAACTTACTGCTTACTGCCATGGTTTAAGCTTTAGGCTCCATAGACGGAACTATGTATTAGGTATTAGGGAGGGGAGGACACCACTCAGCACCTAAGGTGGGGTTCAATGCCTAACAAAAACGGCCTCAAGCAAAAATCGGGGGGGGGCGCACGAAAGAGATGTGCGGCTGAGGGGAGGAGAGAAAGAACGCATGCATGGAGATTCTTTCTGTCGGAGGTTCGAGAATCTATGAAATGAAAGGACATTTAATTAATTTAAGGCTAAGGAAGAATTAAAGGAAGTCCATCACTGAGAGAAGTGGTGATCTCGTCTTGCTTGCTAGGAGAGAGGAAGCTTCCGGACCACCTTTTCCAGCCAGATAGCGAGTGATCACTCAGCAATGATACCGCCGGCCGGGAATGAGTACCTATCCCTTACGGGAATCGAACCCGTGTCTTCGACATGAAAAGACGATGTCCTAACCACTGGACGAAAGGGACCAAAAAGCCATTCTTCATATACATACCTCAGCTCCGAGAATAAATATAAGTTGTTCGTTTTGTTTCTATACGCAATTCAAGATTTCGTTTGTGTTCATGTTGGCGATTTCTGATGTGAATTCGGCGTCCCCCCCCGATTTTTGCTTGAGGCGGGTCCGCCCCCTTACTCCATAGGGCCCAGTGACATACCAACCACGCCCCTTCCCTTTCTCCGATCATAAAGCCCCCTGATCCCTTTCTTTGTCTTTCCATCCCAGCAAGAAAACGCCCTATATATATAAAGGCGGCACGCTATTAACACGAACTGGGGCTGGTAGCGCTAGCGCGCTTATCCTAAGCTTGTTCCGTTATTTCTAATTCAACAAACAAAATAGGGGTTAAGCGCCCGCAATCCATTAGTGTGGCGAAGGTTAGACCTGAGAAAGGACGAAAGAAAGTACGTTAAGGTTACGAAGTAACTTAGTCGAACTATAAAGAAAGGGAGGCTAAGGGACGGACTTCATCTCTTCTATTCTCTTCACTTACACCTTACACTTCCGCTGAGTCTAACGAGGCTCAGGTGCGGAGCCTTCCACTGTGGACCGAAACTACGCAAATAAAGAGAATAGAAACTTCCTTTCGTCCTTTCTCAGGCTTTCTCATAAACCTTGATTTCGCTACGCTCAATAAGAACCCGGAATAGCGGAGGTTCGTGTTCAGCTTCCAAAGTAAGTAGTCTTTGCCCAAGAACCGCAGACTACTCTCAAGTAGTTCCATTCCTTCTTACTTACTTCAGGCTAAACCCAAGCCTTCCGGAACGGAATGAGACTGAATCGGATGCTGACTAGTACAGGGACGAGAGAAAGGGAATAAGCAGATTGCTTTGGATCGAGAGCAGAGGATGAAGAGAAATAGCCTGTTTCGGGTGCTGACTTGGATCTCGGGTGACGGAATAAGGCGGTGAGGGGAGAAAGACAAGCTTTTGAGTGCAGGTATCCGCCCCGCCCTTTATGATCGGAGAAAGGGAAGGGAGAGGTTTTTAAGCTCATTGCTTTGGATCGGCTGGAGGAGTGGATAGCTCATTTGCTTCCTTTCATTGGAATCTCACTCGATGCGCTTCTCCAGTTGCTGCTTCATCTGGGGGTTGATCCGCGGATGAGCTCTCATATCCCTATTTGTTTTACCTATTTTATTCGGGCATCGGACTCGCCCGGATCCATTAGTTGATGGTAGAAGGAGGAATCGCCGGCGCCTAGATGCTTGGCAGCGGAAGAGGGACATGGAAAAGCTGATGGTTATGCTTCGTAGCTCCAATTAGGGGAAGAAGGTCTTAGTTCTGCTCCTTCATTCCTTTGATCGCCAGCAGCCTAGCACAGCAACTTGAGAAGGATAAATAGGTAGCTCAGGAGGGGATTAGAAGAGATGTTTTGTTCGGGGAAGATGGAACTTAGCTTCTTGAGGGCTATCACAGTCAGGGGATCCGCTTCCCGGCACATCGGTTAGAACAGATTGCCAGTCGAAGGGTCGGGGCGGATGAAAGAGGACAAATAGCCTGTTTCGGGTCCCTTGACCATATTGGGAGCAGGAGAACAAAAAAGAAAAGATTGCTTTGGAGCAGATCCATTGGGATAAAGAGAAGGCTTTGCTGCCCTGGCATTGGGCACAAGAGTATTACAGGATTTGGAGACGAGGATGGATGCTTCTCAGCTGGAGTTGCCCTTTGTGCGGCTAGCCAGATGCATAAATAGGTCGGTTCAGGCAGCTTGAATCCATTAGGTGGCACGGGAACTGGGGAAGGAGAAGACGAGTCAAGGAGTTCAGGCCTACTGGCCAGCCAATTTATGCATGCTTTTGATGCCGCTAGCAGGTTAGCTCCTGTTGGGAACAGAACATGGAGATCAAGCCTTTCATTGCTGCCTTTGACTAGATAAGGTGTAAAAGGGCCAGAAGATGGATTAGTTGAGAGCTCAGATGGTGCCGGCCCAGATCAAGCTATTGGGTCAATTGTTTCCACACGAGATGGCTCGTTGCTGTCAGAAGGCCCGCTTCCACTGGCTGGGTTGGTGGCACCGAAAGGACTCATAGTTCTGCTTTCGAGCGATGCTGGTATAATATGGGGGCCAAGCATCTTTTAGTCAGCTGGAGATGGACCATTGATACCGATACCAGTGGTTCGGGATGAAGGCTTTAGATTGATTGGCTTACTCGCCTCTCATCCGGGAGATGGAATGGGATTGATAGCTGCGCCTGGGAAGGTTCATAGTTATGCTTCTCCAGCCCCTGATCGCCAGCAGAGCACCTAGAATGGGATTAGTTGGTCTCTCTCCGCCCGAGAATGGATATGGAGCAAAGGAATCGCCTTACCTCGGCCCCCCCTATTATATAACCGGGTTCCGAATCATGGAAATCCCCAAGCAAGTAAGGGTGAAGGCTCACTCGCTGTCAGCTACTTGCTGGAAGCATCGGAATCAAAAGATTGAGAAGGAGGTGGAGGAGAGCTGCGATTCCTTTGGATCCGGAGATTGAGATGATGCCTAACCTAATGGCTCTAGTCAGCTGCTTCTTACCCTCAAGTTCCCCACCCCCCGATTTTGATGGATGCTTTGTAGCTTACCTTCGAAAGATGTTCTATTGGGTCACCTCCTTCCATTGGGAGAGAGATCAGGAGAGCTGGGTTTGGTAGTTCCCGTTAGCTGGCAAGGATACGAATACAGGTAAAGGAATTGGTTTATTGGACTTTGAATGCTGCCTGCCGGTTATATAATAGGGGGGGCGGATGGAAGAGAAAGAAAAGGAGGGGCCAGCAGAAGAACTTGAGAATGAGATGTTTGCTTCTTCTCCGGGGTCATTGGATAGGGTGAAAGGCTAGCTTCTGAATCACTGGTTCCTGGTTCAGATGCCGCTGCATCCGGTTCCGGTGCCATAGATGTTCCTAGTCCGGGCTCTGTGGATGGCAATAAGATAAATCCAGGTGATTCGCGGCGTTAGGGAGGGGATGGAGGTGGGTCAGTAGTTCCCCTTCGAAGGTCCTAGTTCCTGTTCCGGGTGAGGAGGTTTAGTAAAGAAAAGGTGAACGGATAACAAAGTCAAGCATAAGCAAAGCTGAAAGAGTTGACTATGAAACAGGTTCGCCCGCCCGGTAGGAAAGATAGATGTCCGGTCGTTCGGCCACTCCTGGTTTGGAGTGCTTATTGTTGCTACTTAGCAAGATAGTCAAGTTTTGCTTATGTTCTGCGTAAAGAGCGGCTTAAGGCCAGTGCCGCTAACGACTTCCGGTTGAAGATAGAGATGGCTTTCCTGTCGCTGCTGTAACGGTTGGGCGCAACGAGCTGTTGGAAATAAGGATTGGTTCTTCTTGAGCGGAGAGCTAACAGTAGCCCCCACTCCTGGTTTAGAGATAGAGATTGGCTCTCCTTCTTTCTTCTAGACAAGTAGCAAGTATCGCATAATCGGACTGAAAGAGCTACTTATGTTCCTGTTGCTTCTTCTGCAAGGCCCAAAGCACCAAGACTGCTTATTCCGCAATTAAACGGATTCGCGGCAGTAAAGAGACAGGAAAGAGAGATTTGATTAAAGTAACCATCCCGCGCTTTCATTCAGTACCGTCCGCATCCGCTGTCACAGGTTTTGAACCCTTAGACAAGCATTGTAAGGACGAAGCACTAGGATTAGCGAAATGGGAGTGCTTAACTAAAAGCCTATTACACATATTAAAGCGTTACATCTATTACAAGCCTTATTCCGTCTTAGCCTTATACACGCCATATCTGACCTATCCAAGATAAGCAGAAATGCCTGGAAAAGTCATTCTCTTAGGTCTGGCCTCACAACTGTAAGGAAAAAGAGGCCTTAGGCCTGCAAATGCAGAACCCCTACTTGATTAAGGGACTGCTTAAAGTAAAGGTGAAAAAGGGATCGCTGGCATATTATCTTAGTTGGACCACAAAAAAAGAGGACTCCAACAGGCTCGCAGACAGAATCAATGGCTGGAAGAGGCCTTAGAACTGTTATAAAAGCTATCCCTATGGTATGCCTGTTAGCTCTTATGCTCGGTATTAAGAGTAGAAATGATAGCACTCCAATTGGAAGGCTTTCAAACTACCTAGCTTTTACTCGCTCGAAAGCATTAGCAATTTTAGGGGAAAGAAAACACAAGTAATCTTTCATTTTTCTACTGGGCTTAAAAAGGACTAGAAATGGCTCATTGAATCAAGGAAGAGATCCAATTCCAACTTCCATTGAAACACAGGAGCTGAACATTCTTCCACAGGGAAGGCAGAACGCATGACAGAAGATATGACAGGGCTTGCGGAAGCACTACAAAGGGCTGGAGTGGACCAAGAGCCAAAGCCCAATAGTTCTACCAAGCAAAGTATATTGGGCCTGTAAGATCGTTAGCTTGTTAGCTTATTAGAAAGTCAAACAACTGGCTATGCAACTCCAGGAGATGAAAATACAACTCTTTCTTTCAATTCTTTAGAAACAGGAGTTAGCACTACAACTCGATTAGATGGGCTTTCAACAGGAGGAGCCTACCTTTCCCTTAAGACTCCAATTGGGCTTTTTTACTTTCTTGAAAAAAGGACAGCTCTCACTGGAACACTCGCTGTAACAAGGGATGAAAGCACTTCACCTGAACCGACGTAGAAGCACTGATTAGAATAGCCCGAGAGAGCTAGCCCGGAGAGTTATTGCTGCTGCCTTTCCTAAGAGGGGTGAGGTATGAGATACTTCCACAGGTTTTGGCTTACTTTGCTTTCTAGCTTACCCGAGAACCTTCGACGTCAGATGGTGAAGAATTAGAATGAAACCCTCCCTCCAAGCATAGGGAGGCCTGAAAATAGATACTCATAAGCACTCAAGTAATATGAGATATTTTATCAATTCACTCAAGGAATGGAAATGGCACGGGTAATCCCTTATGATATATGATAAAAAACTTTATTAAACTGAACAGGCTCTAGCCCTTGCCTTAGTCCTCTCTTGCTCGCTTGAAAAAGAAGTAGAAATAGCCTAAGATCCTTTGCTTTCGTGTCTATCCCAGGCTTTCTTGCGTAAGGAATCTAGCTTTCAAACTGACTTGCTCGCCTAAGGACTGCAACAGGCTCGTTAGATTAGGGGTTTGATAGATCAGAAGTAGAATTGCCTGAACCATCACTGGCGATAAAAACAACTCCCCCTGCCTTGAAGAATAACTGTAACCTGGCTTGAACTCTAACCTTGCCTGAAATGAAAACTAGCTTTCTATAAGCATTTTAAAAAGCTTGTCCCACAGAAAGGGACGGAGTTGCTCGACGACTAATCAATAAGCAAGGAGAGAAACATCTTAGGAAAGGGCACTTTGAAAAAAAAAAGGCTAGGAGGCGAAAATAAACCTGTAAAAAATTCAATCGTATAAAAGCTAGTTGCTCACCTGGATCGACAAGCAAGGAATTAGGAAAGGGCTCTTATCCTTTTGTCTAGTGCGACAGAGAATGCAAGCAAACAGAGCCGCCTCTGCCGGTGCCGTCGGCCTGCAAGCCGATGCTAGATTAGTTGGAGCCCCGAGCCCGCACATTCGGCCCTGCCTTGGACATAGACTTCTCGGTGTGAGCAACAACTATCAAGTAACTGGCTAGCCTGTTACTTGATAGTTGCCATTTTCGCGGAAACTGCGCTTACTTCGCCTTCGAGGAAGCGCTTTGCTGCTGGTTCGCTACTAGATAGATCCAATTCTTTCATCACCTTTGGCTAGATCTAGATAGAGTCGAGGAATAAGACAATGCGCAAGCATGAAGAGTAAAATCCCCTTATCCGTCTTCCTCTTATTCTTTTGCGCTAGGAGCAGTATGCAGGCTAGGAGCCTTTCCTAGGTTGTAAAGAATATATTAGTAAGGCAAGTGACTCCGTTCCAGACTTGTGTTCCTGAGTGCACAGAATCGTCTCGCCGCCGGATCAATCGTCTTCATTAGACAAAGAATAGCAATGAAGGGAGGCAGATAAGGAGATAGAAAGAAGATTCTTTGTGGCATAAGAATTTCCTCCTTACTTAATTCCTTCAAACAAACACACTCTTTTCGATTCCTAATGGGCTAGCTTCACGGTCTCTATATAGATCGCCTCTAGGTCTCAATAGAATGAAATTAGTGCTTCTCCCAAGAAAAGAGTCGAGCTAAATTGCTCAACACAGGCTTATTACGATGAAGCATAGAAGCACATATATTACCCATACTTTACCAATGAAGACTGGGAAAGGCCATCGGCTCAGCACTAGGAAAGGCATAGTCATCTATTTCTTAGCGATGAATACCCTCATCCCATGTGAGCTCTTGATGAGCCTTGGCCAGAGGGGCTTTCCCCTTTCCTTACCGGTTGGACTTCTACATGATGGGTGCGTAAAGCATGCTTGTTAATGATGGCGGGGGCGGTGTATATATAATAAGCCCTGCTATCGTCTCTAAGTCTTCCTTTCCGGGAGTTAAAGCACTCAAGGGCCTATAACGCTTGCAGCTAATTAGTTTAGAATCTCCTAGTAGTTATCCTTGAGTTAGGAACTCTCTCTTCTATTCCCGTTAGGCTGGGGCCATTAAAGAAGCTACTTTCCTTGGTGTTGGAAGTCAGCGAGTAAGGGCTGCTAAACCGATGCAGCTACTTCTTGAGTGGAATCTTTGCTTTCCTGAATGAAAGCAGTTGTCAGCTAAGCCACTCGTTCGCTCCTTCCTTCCCCTGCGGATTTATGCTCCTGCGATTAGAAAGACAAAGAAATCGGATCGTGTGAGTGAGCCCATAGCACGGATTGCTATCGTTCCCTTAGCTACCCGCGGGAATGGAACTCTAAAGTGAGCTTTTTCAGGGCAGGTAATGTCAATTGAATAGAATCACCATAGGCGGATCTCTACCACTTAAAACCTATAGTAGAGGTCGCATGTCAGTAGTGAGTTTCCAACATTCATTTTCGAGCGGGGAGCGAGTTCAAGACCAAAGAAAGCCAGAGCATCTCTTCCTTTTCGACATCAAGATAATTGACGAAGATGGTGCTTTGAACATTTTCGCTGAAGTAGAAAAGAGAAACATCCACCCGGTATACTAGCAATCCTTCTATGCGGATACTTCTTTTTTACTCTCTACCATTGCCGAGAAGATAGAATGCTCAAGGTTCTATACATTCTTTCTTTCTTCATTCCTCTCCTTTTTTTATAGGTACAGGGAAGCATCGCGACAATGCTCCCTTCTGAGATAGCGTCTCATGACACCCATACCAAAAGAAGTCGCCAGCCCAGCTTTGTAATCTCTATAGGCAGCACTTCCCGCTGAATGAGAAAAGGGCATCCATCCCCAGGGAGTCTTTATTTTTAAATAGGCGTTGGAACCATCTAATCTTAAGCAGTAGCATTCGAATTTATGAGTTGGCCCCTAATACGCTTCCGGACGGCGTACTCTCGACTTGACGCTTTATAAGGGGTCTGGTATTCCTTTTGATGGGCTAGCCCACCTCGATAGTAGTACTGCGAAAACGGAGATTGCTCGTCCTGCTCGAGCCATTAAGGAGGGTGAGGTTCTGAAAGACTTACGCTGGGACATGACTTGTGGCTAGGGGCTCTGGTTATTGCTATTGCTAGTGCGTTTGCTGTACTGACTTAGTGTAACTGGTGTTAGTGGACTGAGAGAGCGAGCTGGAAAGGGGCTTTTTCCGTCTTTCCGGGGAAAAAAAGCAAGCGTCTGATCAAATCAATCAAGAGAGCTAGCTTCGGTCTCACGTAGGCAAGGTGATATGGAATATCGAGTGAGGATTGGACGAGGGGAGTTCCATATTCATGAAAAGCCGGGGGTGAACCATGTTACGGAACTAAGACAAGAATTCTGGCTAATAATAAAAAAGGTTTGTTTAAAGGTATTTCCTCCAACGCCTATAAATAGAAGCTTCTTTCAGTCTCTATTTGGCCAAGTCAGTCGAAGAAGCTAATGATTAAGCCCATAGAAGAAGAACAATTAAAGAATTTCTTCGAAAAGTACATGACAAGACATGCACCTCAATCTCATCGCCTTGGATTCAGAGATTTCTGCCGTCATCCTGGTATTTAACAATAGCCAGTATTAAAGATGCCTAAGTTCAGTAAGTATAGACAGGCGATCTAATACAACATCTAGTCGCCTTTTGCAAGGAAATGAGCTTGTGCGAATTGAAGAAGATAATCTAAGAATGTTGATCTATCTTTTCCAGAAGTCACTCGAGAGAGAAGCCGCACGTTAGTTTGCATTAGTTCCTGTTTATGAGTTTATGAAATGCACTTTGGACGTTTGAATATGTTGTTTCCAGGTTCCTACACCAGTACAAGCATCAGACCGATCACCTGCCATCATTGGTTGAGCTAATGAACTTAACACAGAAAGCAGATAAGAGTGTAGTGTCTTTCATAGATCGATGGAAAAGCCTCGCCTCAAGAGCGACATTCATGATACCTGAAGGCGATGCCGTCTGCATTGCTTTCTCCAACATCTGAGGTTCCACCAAGAGTGCTATCGCGTTAGGATACTGTCGAACCTTCCTCGACCTAGATGAACGTGAAGTCCGCATGGAAAGAGAAATCAGGGACAGAACACCCCCCATATACCAGAGCACCGAGGACAGAGTCGAAAAACACTTTGATCAAGAAGAATACCGCTACCGATCAGGTCAATACATTACAGTCAACTACTATAGCTCAGAGACCCACGACCGCAGGTAATCGTCAGGAAAAATCATTATGAAAGGAGACCTCAGCAGGCAAGGCCACAAGCTGCTGCAAGAGCACCAGCCCCTCTTTCCGTTATATATGGCCCCGAAACCATCGCCTATAGGTGTTCTGTTTGAAAAACAAGCACTTCCATTACTACATTCATTGCAATTGAATCTATTACTATTTTAGGGGGCACCCCGCTAGCTCTAACCTCGCATCTCGTCCTCAACTCATTCCGACTAGTTGCGACTGACAGCTGCTTCTATCAAACCAGCTTTACAACTCCTACCATCGTCTCAGTGAAGTAGCCCATGGGTATGGGATACGAACGATTAAGAGTTCTTGCTTAAAAGAAAAGGTACTTACTAACTGAGAGTTGAATCTATCCTGACTTTCAAGTAGTGCTTGATTGAGGGATGAACCCCGAATCCGTACTTTCCGGTACTATGCCTACGTGGCAACAAGCCCAAAAGTGGAATCGCTTGACCAAATGGTTAGTGCTTAAATGGGCTTTCTTATATGTATGTATCGGATTCTGACTCTCAAACGAACGGGGGAACTTATGAATGCGCCTGCGTAAATGGAATTGCAGCTGAATGCTCTTTCCCTTACACAACTACCAGTGCATTAAGGAGGAAGTATGGAATATTTGACTGGGTCGGAAAAGGGGATGCCACACTCTAGCTTGCCAAAGCAATCAGACACCCATTTTTGATAGCCCTACATATATCCTATCGTCGATCCACCTCGCTTCCCGACAAGAGGCGGCTACTATTCTCCCAGCCCACGGGAAAGCATTTCCAGCCAAAAGCATGCGTGAACAGGAGCCCGGTTAAAAGGTTAAGAGCTGGATGGGGATATATGGACCCTAAAACAGAGGTGCCCATAGATGAGAGATGAGAAAGCTGTCATGACTGCATCGGCCCGGTCGGATAATACAGCCAGAATGTCGGAAAATATTGCCTGAAAAGCCTCTCGTACTACGGCTTATCGTACCCTGCCAAAGTCTCGCATGCCTGACCGTGATCCATGAGTTTCCTCCGTTAATCGTTCAATCTTGTCCAGGTGCGCACGCATAATTGTTCCTCTTCCTCGAAGTCTTTGATCTTTCGCTAGGAGCGAGGTTGTCCTTAGAAAGAATGGTTGGAACCGAGCCCCTGGTCAGACCTATGAGACTACTCGAATAGGGGCTTTTCATTAAGGGAAGGGGGTGTCTGAAGCGAGACGTTTTAGACTCTCCATTTTGTGTACGAATTGACTCTGGTGATGGATCGGGGTTAGAACTAGTCTGAAGCTTGTCAAAAGGCTTTTGACGGTTTGAAGATGGCGATGGTGATTGAGCCGGTGCTGAAGTTGCCTGAGTTTTAGAAGCCATTTTCGGTTTAAACTTTCGCTTCTGGCAGAGACCTTGACGGGCTGAGCACTTGACCAGTTGGTGATGCAATTGGCAAGTGAACAACGAGTCTTGGTTGAAGACTCAAGCTTGTGGGCTTGGTAGAAGCAAACGAGTTGGCTATGACAGATTGGGCATGTTGTCGCTTACGACTTGGGATGGTATGGGACATTCCCTCATGATGGAATGGCTACCTTGTTTGTCTTGTCTACTCAAGGGAAGAGCGGGATACTTAGCGGAAAGGGTGGACAAGGCCGAGCGCGTTCAAACGTTGCTCCATAGTGCCCTCCTGGGGAGCAACCGAGAACAAGGGCGGTGGATGGGACATTGATCCAAAGGTCGAGTACGGCCAGTCAGAATAGTTTGAAGCCCATTTCCTTGAAAGGCAGTTTAACGCAATGATAAGCCCCGCCTATTTATTTGCATAGTTGAAAGTCAAACGAAAGATGCGAGGTGACAAATCAAATCAACAGGAGAGGAGCTAGAAGCCTTAAGCGCTAGGCCTGACCGATTCCCTTTCGTCTCTGCAAACATGGGCGGTGAGAGGGGAAGGATAAGAATTGGTTCACCCTCGCAAGGAAGCCGAGTCTGGTCAAATAACCCCATTCCTTCCCGAAAGGTCAGTTCAAGCACACAGCCTGAACTACGACTTAAAGCTCTCAATTCCATTCGATCTTAGGCCTGCTAGACCAGAGACTTCGGATACCCCGGAAATAGAATCTATTGAACCATCCGGTGGCAGCGTCAAGCCGGAGCATTTGAGCATCCGAATCCACGGATGAGAGGTTTGTTTCTAAGTCAGGTGACGAAAGTAGGGCCATTTCTCTAAGACAAAGTAAGTGAGTTTCGTGCCCTACCTTTGTTTACTAAAAGAAAAAGAACCTCTCTCGATCTGGGCGGATAACGTAGATAGTCGCCAAGGTTGTTCCAATCTACGTATGAAAGGAAGAAGAAAAGAAGTCTTCAGGGAAGTGTCCTAGCTGAAACCCCCGTCTACTTATAGCACCATAAGGCCTCTTTTAAGCCAAGCTCCAGAAGTTCGGCCATTCAATCTCTGTTGGGTTCATTTATGCTTATAGCGCTTACTGCTATGCCTATGTGACTCGTGCCCTTCCTTACCTTAGCTCGATGCAAGCAAAATCGCTCTGAACTGCGGTTAGTCCTGAAAAGCCACAGGAGGGGGAGGAAGTGGGAAAGATAATCTATGCCCCGTCTCATATTCCGGTTCGGATCCGGCCTCTCGGCAATAGCTCTAGCAAGCTCTATGCTTTCTATCCCAATCTGCTGGTCGTGCTCCGGCTCCACCTTCGTACGCACCTTCTTTTTGAAAGAGCGGTTTTTATTGCTGAAGCATATTCCTGAGTTGACTGAGGATGGATAATAAGAGGGATACTTTTAAGGGTCTCCAACTGGTGCTATCGCTTCACCCTTGCCTTCCACCTCTGAGTAGGGTCCCAAGTGGGTAAATATTAGTGCAATCCTATATGAGTATGGGGAAAGAGAGTTACCTTACGTAATGAATATGATCGCCGCTCCGGTCGGTATAGTTCCGGTTCGACCGAACTTGACCTTGATGCAGGGACTTCCTCACCGGCAAGGTCGGGCTAACATCAGTATTACGATCCGTGCCCATTCGTGTATCCAGCATTCTTGGATTGAGACGCCCCTTCTTAAAGCTGCCTAACTTCTGTGTAAGGCTTTATCCCATACCTTAACTCGGGATAGGGGCGCTCTCCCTCGAACTAGATCGGATGCATTGTAGGTAGGGACCCACCTCCGGTTCCATCCCAAGCATTTAAATCATAACAAAGCATCTATCAAACTATCAAAAGCATACCGGCGAGTGGCGCACCGGTAGGAGCTTCCAAGCTAAGGGCCGGCCCTATCGATTGCTCTTTCCTTTCCTGACCGGTTCAATTCTTCAGACTTAATGGGCCTAGTGGATAAAGTACAACACTGGTCCCAACTGGTAGTGCAATCTGAAGCATTTTCAGTAGCCTTGTCCCGACCATCATGGATTTCCTTACTTACTGTCCGCGGCGTAGCGCATGCGAGAGAGATAAAAGCTGTTGTGAGGAAGCCTTTAAGCATCCTTGATTGAAGAAGCGCCCTCTACTTATTATGTTATGAGATTCATACATTGATTGAGATCAGCAGAATAAGCATGGTGGCTCAAAGTGCTACCTTTTGTTCCTTCCTTCTGGATTCGTTGATTCTTCTCGGTTGGCAGCTCTGAGAGATTGTGTCTCACTTCATTCACCCATCAGCCTATATTATATAGAATACATGCTCGTGTATATGAGAGAAGGCTCTTCCACGGCCAGTTTCCTTTGCGGATAACATGTGTTCATGACCCGGAACGCCCATAATCCATTGAGTCGGACTCGGTAAAATCATATCATATAAGTCTCACTCCTCGGGCAGTCGTCTTTAGTGATCCTAAGGACCTGTCTATCGGAAGCACTGATAGCCTTAATTAAGGAAAGGAAGACTTAGAGACGATAGCAGGGCTTATTATATATACACCGACCCCGGCCTCCTATCAAGGGAAGGATGACATTCTTCGGCTCCCATCAAACAGGCAGAACTGCTAAAATCGAATCGGTATCTTGAAGTGTAAGCTCTGCTTTCTCGACGTAGTTGCTTGTTGAATGTTTGTAGAATCTACCGGTGTGTAGTGATTGTCATATGCCAAGCTCTTAGTTCTCTTTCAGTGCGCACTTCGTCAGCAGAAGCGGTACAATCGGATGAGGGCGAATCGAAGTCGAGCTGTTCCTTTGACTAATTAGTTGCGTAAGGAAGTGGACTGGGGACCTTCCCATAGAAGAGGTAAGGTGATAAATCCTGAAACTTGGGCCACAGGCCTTCCGTCAACAATGGTTGTACCAAAGGGCTATACTCATTCCCCAGAGATCTTTTTTTCTTTAGATATCTTCTCTCCATGACCCTACCTTGTTCCTTCTCGACCTGCTATCGAGAGGTTAGCTTGCAGCCTTATCACCGACCGGAATTGCTGTGGCCGCTTTCCCGCCTTCTGGCCGCCTTACCTCCGTCTCTCCAAACAGGTCTTACTCGGCGAAAGCGGCTCTGTCTACTGATGCATCTGATCCTCGAGATCCCACTAACGCTATTAGGGCTGGTAGCCCATAAGGGCCCTTCTCATGGCCGGGTTGAAGAAGGTGAATGTCCATAGGAGGCACCTTTTCCCTGAAAGCAAGCAGGGGTATTTTAATCTCCTGATGGCGCTTTTCGAAAGTAACCGACTAGCTTGTGAAACCAGCTTTTGACCTATAATCAGCTTTAGCCTCCTAAAGAGAATGCATTTGACTTGCTCACACTCTATTAAGGAACCTCACCAGGGACCGAGAGCAAAGGGCACTTCCACTAGCTCACAGCAAAAAGTATGGCAAGCGGAAGCAATTTCAGGGGCTGGCAGAGAGCTCGCATGGACCAAGATCGAAAGCTACTCGAACTTCTCCAGGAGTCACTCAATGCCCAGAGAAGTCATTACGAAGGGAAGGGCATTTAGCAATGAAAGGAAATTCGCTTGCACCCTATCAAAACTTCCTAGGGGCAAGGCAAGGACCGTATGTACTGATCATTCTCGGGAGACATGGAAGATTCCCGGTCTCTTTCTCTAGAATATATCTTTGTGATGAAAAGCTTCATGCTTTCTCCTTGCTAAGCCAGTTTCATCAACTTGCATGTGTTAAGCATTTAACAAGGCTTGTTTTGAAATCTTCCAATCATGCTAAAAAGTCGGGTTTTAGCCACTAAAAAACACCCATTCTCTTAAATTTATTCTACGATAATAGTTGAAAAGCTAACCTCCAAAAGGACCTCTTCTTAGTGATTCATGTCAAAAATACGGGGTTTCGTCACGTCATAAAATAAGTAAATCGTGTTTGCATGAGATTTCTATCCAATCAGTAGCCAACTTCGGACCTGCTCTTTCCTCCCGACTCCATTGATCAGCGACTCCTACACAAGTAAATGACATATATAGAGTCAATGGTTGAATTTGGATCCCTCTCTAGAAAGATTGGCGGAGAAACGAGTCTTTCCTTTCAGTAGGTCTCATTACATTGAGAGATAGGGACAAGGAGAGAGACCTATGAGAACACACAAGCAGATCGGAGAGATCAGATAGCCAGATATGTGATGATCCACCACTGCTGCTAAGTCCAATCATGAAAGAGTCATCTGCTTGCCATCGATGTTGTGCGATTAGTCACGCGCATACGTTTTCTTACCGGGAGGGAAAGTACTGAAATGAAGGATCTGTCGAAAGCACTAGGATCCGGATCTGCAGCGCTTACTGATTCAATCACAGCTGATACGCATTCAATTGCAAACAGAACACTGGTTAATTTAACAGTTAGCAAATCTGTACCCTAGCAGCCTATTCTCTAGCAGCTGATTCTAGACCAGCCGATTCAATTGCAGCTACTTCGAAAAAACTTATTATTATGGCGGACCGGCTTCCCAGAAAGGTTAATGCCCTATCCTAGGATTGGATTCATCCCCTGAAACCAGAGCAAGAACCTAAAAAGCGATAACAAGCTAAAAGGCGCATCTCTCTAAGCCAAGATCGTCTGCTCCTCAGCAATTGATCCAAAAAGTACCACAGCTCCTTCCTTCTTAGGCGAGCGAAGTGACCCCCGTTGGACGTTGGAAGAAAGAAGCTAATAGAGAAGAAAAGAAAGAAAGAGGTGAACAAATAGAGTATACTAGGGCTTGGCGGGTTAATTATCAAATCCGATCCTTGCATCATCTGATCTCGATCGGGTTAACTCAAAAATGAAGAGAGTTCGCATCGAATAAGCCAATTGAGACTATCGTCTGTTTACAGCAAATCAAGATTAGATGGAGAAAGAGAGCTTCAGTCAACACAGTCCTAGAAGCTAAGCTCCATTCATGCCCACTTCTATTCCTAAGAGCCCATCATTCTACTAAAGGACGGAGGCTACTTTCGGGACATTGGTTGCAGCGATTTGTAGACCAATAGCAAAAGCAGCAACGATTCGATGCTCTCAAGCAGATCTTCCACCAAGAGTCAGAGCGCATTCGAGGTCTAATGAAATTCCCGGATCGAGTTCTGACCCTTATCGAGCAGGATATAGGAATAGAATCGGACAAAGAGCTGTTAGCAGGGCATTCGTGAACAAGAGAGCATTCCCTCACAGCTGATTCTGGGCATTCATCTGTAGCTGTTACTTTTACAACGGTTATTTCATTCACCGGATATTAACCAAAAGGAAAGGGGACTACTTGATTGGGCTTCCTCTTTTCTTGAACAAGATACGATACACCCGCCATCCATTTTAGAAGGAAGAGTTCAGAAGCATAAGCCCTTTCATTGCCTCTAACCTATGAAGGGGCAAAGGAGTGAGGAGCTAGCCCTTCCAATATCAATAGGTTGATTGACTATAAGGAATAAAGAGTGGAGTATAAAGCCTTGTCTTCCCTCCTACTGAGATGAGTCATTCCCTTTACGGGTGAAGGAGGAGCACGTAAAAGCCTCGGGTTAAGGCCAATGAGGGACTTCGAGAACCTACCTAGGAGGATGTTCAGAATCGGGCAACCAAGGCAAATGTTTCGTTCATTCGGGCGGTATGGAGTCACCTTATTTAGGTATAAGCTAACATATGGGAATGAGAAAGATGGTGAAGTACTGATGCATCAGTACTTCTTATGTCTGCTCTCGTCTTGTCGCCTCCTATTACTGGTGGTAGGTTATTCTTAGTTCAGTTCACCGGGCCGATGCCGATTTTTACGATCGATACCCAATCTGTGCATTCCTATAACGGCATGGCAGAAATAGAAAGAACAACCAATGGAGGTCATTCTGAGCCAGACGCAAAGCATTCAAGTGAGCAGCGTAGTTAACCGAGGAGAAGGAAGAAAGCACTGCCCTAAGAAAGCCCTCTCGGCTGGATGAGACACCACCCTTGTATAGAGGGGGGCCTGACCCGCGAACGACGCCTCCACAGGTATAGGGCTTCGAAGCCCACTGACATCTCAATGGGTGTAGGCAGTTGACTTAGTGAACTGAGCTTAAGCGGATTCAGTCTGATTACCGGGCTCAGGATAAATAATAGCTTGCAATCGTCCACAGCCTGGAGGCATTATTGACTAGGGTATCGAGTCTTGGTGAAGATCGATAACTCTGCTGCCCTCACTCAAAAGAAGTTGACCTTGTATGTGTATGCGTCTTACCCTTAGCAGCGATGCCCTTACCAATAGCTCAGTTCGTTCCCTTCTCTATGCCATGCCTGAGACAAGGAGTTCAGTTTGCTTTTTCATCGTAAATGATCTTCGAGATCACTTCAAGCCTTATCGCATCCTGAGATCCTTCTTTTCCAGAACCAATGTTGCAAGGGACCGACCAACAAGTCGGGCACCCTACAAGGACGTTCTGTTTCCGCCAGTTAGCTCTCTCGCAGTAACCATTCTGTACGGAGCGCGGAAGGGGAGCTTCTTCCAACGTGAAACACTTGCCAACCGACATCGTTCGGTAGCAGAAAGTGCTCGGCAAGGCAGAGTAGCGTTGGGAGAGTTCAAGCTAGTTCGCGCTAGCTCAAAGAACCTCAGCTTGCATACCTTTTCTTGGGATAATGCCTGTAAGCTTCTTCTTTGATAGCTAGATGTGACTCCGGTAGTTTCTGTACTGAAATCCCTGAGTCAGGTTGTTCCTGTCGGGTTATACAAGATAGGACAGAAGAGATTAGATCGATCAAGTGATAACCGAAGATAGGGTCCATCCACTTCAGTTCCATTCTATGGCCATAGTTCAAGCAGAGAAAAGGCAGGAAATCTATTTTACGGGGAATCTCTCGTGAGGCAAGTAGCTACTGTAGGGTGGTCGAAGTAGAATGAATGAGAACAAATCACGATCTATCAAGCTCTTTTCACTTCAATCGCTAGCCTGTAATCCAGCCTAGCAGACTGAAGCAAGGAATCCTAGAGTTCTCAAAGCTTCGTTTAGGAGACTAGCTTTCGCCTACGGATCTCTTTAAAGTAAAGTACAATATCGACTTGAATGAAACTATAGCACAGAGGAATGAATGCTAGCGAGCGCTCATATGCAAGAACAGGTGCTCACCCAGGCGTCAAGGTAAAGGCAGGTGCCGCATAGGGGGCTAGAGGTTCTGAAAGAAAGCCCCTTCTACTTCTACATTAGCATACATTAGTTAGTAAGTTGGTTAGTAACCACATCACCATTAGCACACCATATTTTATATAGCATTTAGTCATTTAGTAATTGAGTACAGTAAGCAAGCGAGTGACTGGAACAGTAGATACAGTAGACTTGTTCCCTTGCGTCCCTCCTTCCCCTGACCCCTCCAGCTTGACTCAAAACTAAAAAACCGACCAATCTCAGGAACTAAAGCAAGCAGGCCGAAAGCAGCCGTTAGCTCCTTAGCAGCCAGAGAAGCAAGCCGTTAGCAGCTATTCATTCTCAAACAGAGAAGCGAAGCGATTAAATACAGTCTTAAGTAGTTAAGAAAAAGACTAAACCACCCGGTATGATATAGATAGGGCAAGCATCAGCTATCCATCTTCATGAAATGACATTGGTAGACGGGTTGGGACCAGCCTTATATCGTACCCGGTGAACAATGTTCCACTGATTAGGCGGGGACAGGATTCGAACCTGCAGTCTTCAGGTCATGAGCCTGATGAGTTGACCAATTCCTCTACCCCGCTTCTTCCCCTTCTCCTCCTGAATCCTCGTTGGTCCTTATATACGAAATAAGTCAGGCTTGTAGCTGCGGTAGAGAACCTGCCCAGAGAGATTTTCATTGGCCTGTGGGTCCGCTGCGGTAGAAGGCCTTAGCTGGCGATCCGGAGTCCGAGGTTCCCAGAATATGGATATTGAAGGGGGATGGTAAGACCTTACCGAGTGTGCATCATATCAAGGTGATGGGCCAGGCAGCAATGCTAGGTCCGAGGAAGAGACCAGTAGGTTTGGTTTGGAAAGCCTGTCGATCCATCCTGATTAATTTACGCTATTTCTGACTAGAGAGGGGACTTAGACTACTGGAAAAATATATAGAGGAGGAGCAGCTCTTTTCTTTTTAACAGAAAGCAGTGATGAATGGGACGGAGCTGCTACACTTCAGCTGGAGCTTATGTATTGGAGCAGAGGTGGCAGTTCAGACAGCAGCAGGAGCAGGACCAGCAACTAGGGTTGTTCACAGAGCAGCCGTCTTTCCCTCTAAAGCGGAGAAGAGTGGTTACATGTCCGATCCGGTAGGGATGGTTCTTCTCGACAGATTAAGCTACTTACTAGAGTTCGGGTATTGAACAAACGGGTGGCAACTTGCCCGATAAGAAAAGTAGCCCGAGTGAAAGAGTTCTTGTTTTAGTAGCTCATCCGTTGCTTGTTCCTTTTATCGAAAGGTACACTGAATACTAATCAATCCAGATTGGCATCTTTGAGTTAGTAATTGATATCCATATTTAAAGGCGGGTATTTCCACAAAACTAAAGCGCTAGACCCTCTTCGCGTACTAAAGATTTCTCTGTATGGAGTTCAAACGATGGCTCTAGTGCCAGTGCTACGCTTCCCCCCATGCATTTCCAGGTCCTATTATAACGAACGAGCAAGAAAGGCATTGGCATCATGAGGAGATTGAGTGGCTAGGTCAAGGAGCGGAAAAGCCCCCTACGGAGAACAGCCGGTCCTCCCTCCTTACGCCTTTCCCGGAGTAGCGATAGCCTCCTTCCGTGAAGGAGCGTCACGAGAGCCACCCCGGCGATAGCACCGGTCGCCAAGGCGCCACTCGTGCTCTGCCCTGCGGATCCCCACCGACCGATAAGAAGCTCCCCTCTGATACCGACGGGCATTCCCGATTCATAGAGAAGGCTAAGCGATTAAATAAACTCTTAACTACTTATGAAGTAAACGACTTGGTCTCTTCTTTCTTCCTCTTACTACTCCTTGCCTCTTCTGGAAAGTGACTTTGACCCAATAGAGTCTCCTTTCGTATAGGGGAAGAAAACGCTCTCGCAGTAGTTGTTCTGTAAGGGCTTTCATTAGCGTGAGAAGGCAGTGAAAGGGTATTGAGCTACGAATGCTTATACAGGGCAACTATAGGGCTTATAGAGAATGAGAGGGGCTCACTTGACAGAATTCCGAGCATTGTTCGTCGTGCTAGTTCCGCTACTCCAGTTCCAAGTGGTAAACGAAACCTTCTTTCTCTTGCTTTCGGGCCCTTTCAAGGGTTCCAGTTTCTTTGGTAGCTTTGGGCAAGGCAGTAATGGTACTCACTCGATGTTGCTCTAGCAGCTTTCGGCTTAAGTGAGTTCAGTGCTAGAAATATTGAATGGCGATGTTAGAAGTCGTGTATGGGTGTCTGATATACTGTGTAACTGGCGAGCGGGTAAGGGGGCAATTGACTTAACTCAATTGAAATCGTAGGTCTCGGATTCTATTCCGTTTGTTAGTTTATAAAGATCTATCGCTATTCTTTTTTCGAATGTAGCAGCGACCCTCTATGAAGAACCTTACCAGGGCTTGACATGTCGCGAATCCTCTTGAAAGAGAGGGGTGCCCTCGGGAACGCGGATACAGGTGGTGCATGGCAGTCGTCAGCTCGTGCCGTAAGGTGGGGATGACGTCAAATCCATAGGTGGCAAAGAAGAAGCGAACGGGAATAGATCGATCGACTTCTAATGAGACAGCTGTTGCAGTCGTTTTCTCAGCTGTACCAGTTACTGTGCCAGCCGGTGATACTGTTCTGGTTGCCCAGTTAAGGGCGGAAGGTGGTTAAGTCAGCTCAATCAAGTAAAGTACATCATTTGGTGATCAATTGCCCTGGCTTAAGCTTAATAATTGTAGGATTTAGTTTACGCAGCTCTCACATCGAAAGAAGAGGAAGAGCTTACTAATAGATACTAGCTAGTGCTTCTTTTGAAGACGAACATAAGAACTGTGATTTATTTTGAATACGCTTCGGCACGAGATCGACCATCATGGGCTTCTAATCTGAATCATGAATTATATCATAAGAAAGAGAAGAAATTCAACACAACAAAGGAAGCAAAGATAGGATACGGTTCACTAGGTTCTACCACTACAAGGCCCAATCATACTCAAAAGAAGAGTTTGATCCTGGCTCAGAACGAACGCTAGCTATATGCTTAACACATGCAAGCTTCACTTCTTCGTTTGCCGTGGCCGAAACTTTGGATAAAAATATGAATAAATCTGAAGGGGAAAGAGAAAGGAAAGAGCAGAGCTCACTATACTACGAATATTACGAAGGACCAACGACGATCTTGGAGGAGAAGGAGGAGGAGGAGGAGCCCACTCGAGAAACGAAAACAAAGATAGATGACAATCCATTCTATTGTTATTCAAAAATTACTTAGTACGAACGCACATCTAGGCCGTCGGGTAGCTGCTCACCATTTCAAAGTCTATATCTGTGGTTCAAGAAATGGAATTGCAATTATCGATTCAGACAAGACACTGATTTGTTTACGAAACGCTTGTCATTTTATAGGATCTCCCATTCGTCAAAAAGGCCGTTCCTTCTTTGTAAATACCAATTCGTTATTCGATAAGATAATAGAACAAATGGCGACGAGAATCGGCTGTATCAATGATTCTCAATGGAGGATCGGGGGTTTTTTGACCAATAAAAAAAAAAAAAAAAGTAAGCAAAAAATCCGTTCGAGAAACAAGAAGATCAATTTCGGGTCGAACCAACAACCAGATTGTGTAGTTATTATGGATGCAGATAGAAAGTCCTCGGTCATACTTGAAGCGGATCGATCACAAATACCTATTGCATCTTCAGTGGATTCGAATATCCCATTGGGATCCTATAAAAGAATCACTTATCCCATTCCAGCGAATGATCCTATACAGTTCGTATATCTATTTCGTAATTCGATCACGAAAACTGTTCTTCTTGAGCGGGGAATAATCGTTGCGAACAAGGAGCGGGAGAAGAAACGACTAACTCATCGATCGCCCTTTTCAAAAAAGCAATTAGTCAATCGACTAAAAGAATTTATTCTGGAAGAATAAACAATTTCTTTTAGTCGATTGGTCGAGTGGTCAAATACTAAGCTAGGGGGACCTGTTTATGGATTGAATCCTTCTTTTTCTTTCTGTCGTGTCGGGCAGGAGCTGCTACAATTGCTTTAGCGGGTGCTGCTGTCGGTATTGGAAACGTCCTTAGTTCCTCGATCCATTCCGTTTTCATCGCTAAAAGTCAAAGAAGGAAACATTGCATTAGGAAGGAGCTCCTCCCCGAAAATGCTCTTTAAGGTGGGGTACAGATGGAATGAAGGGTCCGAAGGAGGTCCTCGGTCAGTATTCATCCCGTGGTATATATACGTTTGTGCACCTGCGCCGGTCTTGCTTCATCAGCTCGTTCTTCTTGTTTTCGTTTGGGCTGCCTTTCTTGTTTGGACTCTACCTTACCAAGTTTGATTTGATGTGGTGTGGTGCACGGATCGGCCTTGTTGCTCCTTGGTCAGCGAAGGGGGAATGCGGAATCTATAGGCGCGCTGGCTTCGGTTGCTCAATGAACCAGCTTGGAAGCAGCATTTGGTCCTTAAGCGAAAGAATCTTTTTTTGCTCCGAAATGCCTTGCCTATCCACCATGAAAACTAGCGTTAGCGCAACGGTGCTCATCCTAAGCTTGTTGCACAACGGCTTTAGCGCTAGGGGAGGTGACCGATCGAACGGTAGACAAGATCCCTGACACTTATGCGGTGAGATACCAACCATCCGATATCGCCCACAAAGCTAAGAGGCCACTGGCAGATGAAATCAAGGCTTTCTTTCCTGTCCGGTCAGTGAGCCCCCTTCCACTACGGTCTATGAATCTCCTGCAGCGCACTACGGGCCCCGACGAATTCTTTTTGGATATGAGCGTGGATGGACCGCTAATTTGGATTATCGCTCTACTGAATCGAAAGAATGACTCTCGCGTTTGGAACAGATAAGTTCGGTACAGATAACAAAGAATAGAAATTGGTGAGCTTATGCCCGCCCTAGTTCCTTCCCCGCTCTTAGTTTGCTTTACAGGAAGCATTTTCGCGAGGAAAAAGAACATGTGGTTAACAGAATGGATCACTGGTTGCTGGCCTTAGGTCCGGGAGCAGCACTGGTCTTTAATGGATTAGCCAACAAGTAGCGCTGAAAGCCCAAAGCCCTTGACCGTGCATGTCTATATATTGACCAATTCTCGTGCTTCGTAACGAGGAAAATCTTCTTTCTTTGAAGCGAATTC